TGAAGAATGAAGTTGGCAGATAGGACGATGCCGGGCTTTACACACCCCTGTTCGTGGGAAAATGGGGACAGAGCGGGAAAATTCTCTCCAGATTTAGATCCATATTTAGGGAACGGTTGAACTCATTATGTCATGCTCTCCTGGCTAACGCAGGCGCATAAGCTTAATTTTCATTTTTAGGTTCGGATTACCGAGAATTGGTAGGTAACTCTTTTAAAGATTCTCTTAATTTAATAAGAGTGGTGGCTAAGCCGAGAAGAAGCTCTTGGAAGAAGTCCTGGGTTACAGTCGGGTTATCAGTCAACAACTGGCTTAGCGCGTTAACACCTTTACGCCCTTCTTTCTTGTCAGAAGCAGATTAAATAGCTTCGGACGCAGAGAAGCAGGTCAGGCAGGTAAGAGATTCTACACTTGCTCGCGCGCATACACGAACGAGACCTTGAAGCAGGGGATAGCGCAACTCGAAATAAAAGATGTCGGGTCGGGTTCTCTTTCAACAACTGCTTGCTTAGCCCGAAAAAGAATAAGAGTACTCGACTCGTTAAGTTAGAGATTAGATCGTCCTCTGTCGGATTATATTCCATCCCAAGCGCTTAGTTCGGGTACGACCGTGCTAGGAGAGAAGTGAAAAAGCTAAATTTAATTGTTATGATGTTAGGGCAACAATGCTACATCCCCGCAAGGGGAACCATTCAACCATAGCAAGTAAACCCTACACTCGTAAAGACTCCTTCTTCGGCCCAAGACTTTTTCTCCTCGGATCGGAGCGCACCACGGGATGGGCCCTAATCGGCTGAAAGGCTGGTTTCATAAGGAGAATGGGGATTAGATGAGTCTTTTTTATGCCAAGTTCGGAGAACAAAAGACAAGAAAAGAAGTACTTTTGTGACCAAAATGTGCGTCAAGTGTACGTAAGATCGATCGTATGTAATCGATGAAATCGCTGTTTCGAGAGGTCAAACTTGAGACGAAACCAGCATAAAGCCTGCCCAACTACATCATATAAACGCGACTGTACTTTAGTTATCACTCAACAATTCTTATATTAATGGTAAAAACTTTTTTCATAGAGAATAGTTCGCTCATTGAACTATAATGTAGACGTGGTTCGTGCTGTCTACGATTGAAAGTGCACACCAAAGCATAAAAGAAAGCAAGCCAAGGGGAAGACTTCGTTCTAAGCCTTTGCGCGTAAGTTTGGAGAAAGTGAATGACATTTGCATCGTATAGAATGCTCAGCCGTAACCATCCCAGCATGCCCTTTAATAATAATAATAAGGGTTGTGGCATAAATCCGGGAAGAAAGGAAAGCCAGGCTGCCTCATCAGATAGAATATCAAGGTTCTTTCCGACATGTCTAAACGAGTGTAGCGTATAAAAGATTTAATTTGGTCAGAGAATGCCAAATCATTCATTTGTTATATCACTATAAGTGAGTAGGATATAATGGCTGGCTTTACGAACCTACTGCTGGCAGTCCTTAGTCTTATCGTGGCTATCTTTGGCCGAAACCAACTTACCTGCCCACTTCCTGTTCTTGTTCCTTCTCGAGATCCAGGATCCGTTCTATGACTGGCTCTGTTGGCATGCCCCGCTCTTCGCGCCAGCACACTTGGCGTTCGAACTCAGCAAACTCACCCTCGATTTGATCAAGTCTCTTCTGCAATAGTTAACCAAGAAATTCTATATAGAAATATGTATTATAGGGCATTATGAACTTCTCGTTTTAGAGACGGCGGAAGGACAGCATTCAAAGAAAGAATTGACTGTTGAAAAAAATCCTACGTTAGAACCAGACTTTCCTCGTGTTAGCGAAACTGGAACTAGGATAGCCTCGGGTAATTCTGTTGTTTAAGCTCCTTTGACTAGGCTTTCTCTCCGGTGATATTGAATCAGCCCTTTGGCTTTAGCTGGGCACCTTGGCACTATAGGATGTGAAGCTGTGAACAAATAGTCTCTTGTCCCTTGTTAGACTGCTCTGGCTCGGTACTGTGTCGATTGGGTCTGAGGGTTGTTCCATCCACTTGGTCTTCTTTGTACCGTACCCAGAGAAAGGAGAAGATCTAATTAGCTCTGGTTCCGCAAAGACAAGAATTAGCTCTGCTAAGGAATCGAAAGCATCCAATCCGCTAAGAGCAGAAAATCACATAAAAAAAATAAGGTATATAGCACCCTACCTTGCTCAGAGAGAGGCAAAGAGAAAGCAAGATAGCTGGCATTTTAACTCAAGAGTTAAAGTTAGATCCATTCGCGCCCAGAGGCAGAGCAAAGAAGGCCTTAGATCTTTGCTTGACAGTCGAGTCGGAGTAGCTCTTTTCGAACAAAGAAGAAACTGGCTAAGATTCAATTGACCTATATAGCCACCAGTGAAACTAAAGGAAGTAGCTTACGGGCTTAAGGCAGCTAATGACTCTGGGGCGAGAAGAAGCTTTTCCCGCATTCCTTTTGATGCATTCCCTCAGCATCTTTCTTCATTTTCTATATGATTAAGACATGCAAGTCTTACTATGTTTTAAGTAAGAGAGGGTCGATGTAATTGAGCTGATTTCTTAATAGTTAACTCTCTGACCTGGGCATCTAACCTTAAAAGTAGAAAAGCAGCGAAGCAGAAATTCTCGTAGAGAAGATAAAAGTTTGCTCGTTATTCGTGGAGGGGTCGCGGAAAGAATTGGGGTCGAGTCCCATAGCAAAGAAGATATGACTGGTCAAGCCCTTTCATGAGACTAGTTCTCTAGATTTGACTAAGTAGCCTTATTTACCTAAAGCTTCATTCCATTCCCTTTTGGGGCGTAAAGAGGTATGTAGTAGCTTATGCGAAGCTTATGGAACGACTTTGTTATTATAAAGACTTTTGACTCCCAGGACCGTGGTAGTGATAGAAGTTTCATTCCAGAACTTGGACGGTCAGTGGGGTAGGGTAAAGCCGTGGAAAGGGCCCGGACAGAGAACCACTCAACTGGGTAGTGTTCCGAGGAGATCGGTCTTAAGGATTCGATTGCTTCATAAGGTCCAGGAAGCTTAAGCTGGCTTATTCCCATAAGCAAGCACTCAGAAAGTCAACTCCCTTTCCCTTTGGTCAAGCAAGCGCCCTCGGAAGAGAAGAACTAACTATGCTTCTATGCCATAAGAATGAAATTCATATTAAGAGAATGGGGTGAAAAAGAAAAGAAAGAGCTGGCAACAAAAGAGCATCAAATGCAAGTCCATTTCCACTCGCACCTCAGATCCGGAATCAAACTCGAAAGCCTTTTCCCATCGCTGCTCCAATTTTTGAGCTTATGCAAACCTCTATTGCAATATCTTACCTGGCCCGCCTACGGAACTCCTACTGTCCTGCTACCAAGCATTCTCTCTCAGCCGATTCCCTGGTTTCGGTTTCATCTATCTTTGAAAAACCTATTGGGTCAACTACAAACCTTCTTTCAGAAGAGTTCCTCTCTGTCTTTGCCGCAAGATCCATTAAACCTGATATTGATCCCGATCTTTATTCGGTTGAGGTTGAAGAATCTTGACTATCAGGCTTTAAGTGATAGGGGGGCTTTCCTTCCTTGGCTCAGAAGAGTGACTTTCGTTCCTATCCAACTCATGTTTTACCAAACCTCATCCCCGGCTTAGCCGAGTCTTCATTCCCTTGCCTTTGGTTCACCCCAAGACTCAGTGATAAGATATACGCGGTAAGCCGCCCCCCTTCTTTACTGCAAAGTAGACTACTTACTATAGGGAATACCCGGATTAGATTGACCCTTTCCTGTCCAAGATCTTCTTTTCTTTCAAAGCTAAGCCTTCACTCCGCCCTCAGCCCCCCTTCACATGCTAACTCGTAGCCCATGCTTTAAAGCCATTACGGGAGTCTTCCTTAATAACCAATTTCTTTATGAAGCTTAAGCTAGGTTTAGAGCTTTCCTTGTGTAAGCGAATCCCCCATTAAGGATATAAGAGTGGTCAGGAGTGTGTGCAAGTCAGTTTTTAAACTATCCATATAGATCAAGGGATAATTACAGTGCTAAGTCCATCTAGTATGAGTTCATAGCTAGGAATCCAATCTAGGCTAGGATAAGTTGATAGGTAATAGATTGCGGGTTAATAAGTGAATCCTCCTTTTTTGAAGTATGCCTGTTTATGAAGCATTGGAAGGAGCAAAGCGCATTGGATCGTCTACTTAGATTCATTCTGCCAAAACATTCAGTACTACGACTATGCTTGCACCATCTAGTCTTTATAGGATTTTAGTGCAATAGCGCTAGGAGTACCATAGCGTTAGGAAAGGGCGTAACAGCAGGAACGCCAATTACGGGAGGCAATCAACCTTAGCACCTCCCATCAGACCAATCTATCCAAGCAAGCCATGTATCCGTCTCGCCCAAGTCAGCTGGTTTTAAATCTTTTTTTTTTTTTAAGCATAAAATGAAATTGAGGAAATTGAATGTTAAATTTTCAACGAAACCCGTCAATTTCGATGTCTTTCACTTGGAAGCGAGGTTTTGGACCTATCATCGTTTTTCATAGAAAAAATAGGACTTCGTATCTTAAGCTTAAAGTTTTAAAATGTGCTATTTTAGCATTCATAGCCAAAAACACGGCTTTTGTCAACCTTTTACTAGTCATTTTAAACAAAAAAACCATGGAATACCCTGCGGGCCCACCCACCTATAAGATCCTCGATCTCCCTTTCTAGGTGCTTGGAAACATCATATAAACGCAGTTTTTCTTAAGGCGTGGAATGCTGCGTCAAGTGCTTTGTTTCGAGCCAGCCGAGATCCCAGAAAGGGTTCTTTCGTGTGCTCCTCCGTCCAATCCTAGGGCACTTGCATCCTTAACTCGCTAACAAACTCACTACATCCTTTCGCCCGCTCGTTCCACTTCCGTGCCGGAGGAAATGGGATTCGAACCCATGAAAAAATCTTCTTGTATGTCGATTTAGCAAACCAATGCCTTAAGCCACTCAGCCATCCCTCCAAGTTGTTGATCGGAAGTCAAGAGTGTGGTTGCCCGAAGGGCTATCTGATCCGATCAACTGCCTAAGCCGTAGCGCGCTAGCACGCGTACTCTTCCTCCACGAGCGAGATTCTATTTCTGAAAATAAGAGATGCTTCATTCCGCACCCTTGGCAGGATTCTTTTCTTCCTAATGTTAGGCTGGAACCTTTGCTTCCCCCGTAACGCAAGCAAGTAAACCGAAAGCAGGTAAACCGAAAGCTGGCTTATTAACCGAAAGCAGGTAAACCGAAAGCTGGCTTATTAACTCTCTCTCCCGTTAAATCTCCGACATGAAGCTAAGGATATGCTATTACAAAGGCGCAAGCGCCCTCTCCTGGTGTTTGAACTAGTCATTAATGGTCGGCTTAATTGGTATCCTTTCGGTATGCCTTGCGAACACTTTCTTTTTTAGTCTTTCATCTTCTCTAGAGAAGCGAAACTCGAACGGATAGAGCAGATGGTCCAACTACATAACTTTTTCTTTTTCATTACTTCCATGGTCGTGCCTTGTGGCACGGCAGCACCCGTACTATTGAAATGGTTCGTCAGTAGAGATGTTCCCACAGGTGCCCCTTTTTCCAATGGTACTTTAATTCCTATTCTTATCCCTTCATTCCTTCTTTTGGTTTATCTACATTCCAGGAAATTCATACGCTCCATGGACAGAGTCAAAAGTGGAGTCTTGGTCAGAGCAAGCTGCCCTATTTTATTACCAGACATAATTGGGAGAAGCTCATCCGAAACTAGAGCTAGAAACGCCTTCTTTAGTTTCGTTCCCATTCTTCATTTTCTTCTTCTCGAATCCAAGGGGGACTTACCCTATTTAGAATCTTTTTGCGGTGTGCTCCGTTTACTATTCTTTCGTACTTTCTTCTCTTTATCACGCGATAGGTCAGCGAAGCGTGAGCGGGCGCGGAGAAGAAAACGCCAAACACTTCGGACTAACGGGAATGAGCAACGACGAAATGACAAGATAAAGTGCCCCGGGCGCCCCCATTTAGAAAGAAGGGTCGAAGGGTTTGGACCTGTAGCTTTCCCCGTGCCCCCTTCGTCGGGTGGTGCTTGCATGGGGGGTGTGCTACCTGAAATCGGGCTTGAAGCTCCCGCCTTACCAACGAGCCGACAGCTGATGGCTGTTGGTCACGACTACTACCAAAAAGTGAACATGAGGATGACTATTTCACATGGGGGAGTGTGCATCTTTATCTTGGGTGTTCTTCTGTCGTGCGACCCGGCGGCTTATGTGCGACCTGTGGCCCACGCCTCCTATTTGTTCAGGGCGGGCGGCGTGAACTCTGATTCGATCCGGGTATTCAATCCCGCCGCTGAGGTGCTCAGTTGAATCCTTAACCTTGATAGGAAGATGGCTTTTTCAATAATTCGTGCATAAGGGTAAGGAACTTTGGATGAACTAATGCGAATGGGTGTAAGCTTCGCTGCTCGAAAACACCCAGTGCTGACCACACTGAGAGACACGAACGCGCAGGTAACGCCAGTTGGCGAAGTGGCGTTAAGCATCCCTAGCGGTACGAAAAGAGAGGTCGTGATGATATCATCTACGTCCGTACCGCTCCTCGTGGAGTAGATCCCGCATCCAACTAAGTCTTTGACCAGGGAACGGGAGAATTCCCACTACCGCTGGCAGGCCAGCCGGGCCGTGAGCGCGGTGGGAACGGGCTTCCCAAAAAGCCAGCCCCGGCCGGGGTCAGCATAGAATGAAGGGGACGCCCCTAATGTTGTGTTGGCAAAGCCAACTTCTTGGGTTGCGGGCGCAAAAAAGCGGACGTGGGGACTCGGGTCGGAGCGCAGCGTAACTAAAAGAGCCCTTCCATTTAGGACGAGACAGAATGGGCGGGCACGAGCGGTCTAGTGTCCGAGCCGATTGATCAGACGACTACTTCACTTATTAGATTAGTATTAGCCGCCTATCCCGGAATGGAATGGGATAGAAAGAACGCGAAGCGCTAGCGCTATAGGGTCGGTTTTTGGGGGGATAAGCTTGCTTCTTCACAAGCTTAACCCCGCCCCGACCGGCAGCTGCTGGGTCTCCTCATCTCTTCTTAACTTCCCCCGGTCTTCGGCCTGAGCTGTATGAGGCAGAAACTCGTCTCACGTACGGTTCGAAGGCCGAGCCCCACTCCAGCAGTAATGGTGCGGCTTAGGTCAACTAACACAAAGAAGATACAGTTCACTCAACGATTGCCTTTGGGTTCCGAACTCCATATGGGGAAGGAACGTTGTTGTTTGCGGGGTCTCGATCATTTACATGGACCCACTTTTCATTCCATTTGTGGGAATTTGATGATCTATAAACCGTCCGTAACGAACGATCGGCTCATCTTTGAGCATGATGAATCACTTCGTGCCGACCTGTTGTCAATAAACTTTTTGGCCTCATATGAGAATGGAAAACTGGAGCATTTTCTGCATCGGTGGATGAAGAATCGCGAACAAAAAAATGTCTGGTTAAGCATGTTCCCAGAAAAAAGATACTTTCGAGAAACAACGAGCACGACTGAAGTGGCTATCCATACAAATCCATTTACGGATCTATATGCTTCGATTGGAACTGGAAGTTCAAGAACAGGCGGCTGGTATACTACTATAATGAAACTGCCTTTTATTTTTTTTATTCGGATAGGATTTCTGTTGGCTTCGTTGGGGGGCTCGCGTAGTTTGTTACGTCAACTCCAAAAGGAGAAATTGCGTTGGAATTGAGAAAGTTACGTAAAGTTCATAATTGTATAAAAGGAGTCAAAGTAGTGACTGCAGCGCATCGAGGCATTTCTTCGACGGTCCCCGTCCGCTCGGAAGAATTCACGGGCCGGCAGGCGGTCTCGAAAGAAAGATCTTCTGCCATTCCTCGAGAACAGAAAGGGCATTGGCATCGGGAAAGGCGGTCTCGAAAGAAAGATCTTCTGGTCAGACACAAGAAAAGGAATATAATAATAAGAGTTGGTACGGCCAAGAGCACTTGTAATTTTAACTAGTTGTCTTCTCTCTATCTTGTTACTGGTCTCCGGTCACTCAACTAATCCACTTGAAAAGTCTTGCCTTACCTCTGGTCTCGACACCCGCATCTCCGTGTCAAACCTTTTTGAAAAGGCTCTACTTGAATTTAATAAGATTTCTCTATCGGGATAAAGAATCCTCTGATGCTTCTTCCGAGCCTGGTGGTAAATAGCCTGCCCTAGCTTAAATCCCAGAATCCTTTCATTTAACTAAGCGCTGGACGAAGATCGGAGATCGGAGTCGGTACTTCTTTTAATTATCATGCTCGCGCTTCCTATATTGCCCCTTCGAAAGGGCACCTTTCTCGTCTCGACCAACTATCACTTATCCCGATTTAGATTAAAGGCAAAGAAATGCTTAAATCAAGAAAAAGGTATGGCTTTAAAGCTAGGGATAAGACGGCTAACGAAATAACACTAGAGGGAGCGCAGCGAAAAGCCGCCAATGCGATTGTTTAGTTTACGATATAGGGTCAACCAAAGGGAACTTCCACCTTACCCCTGGCTTGCTAAGTCAAAACTCCCGAGTAAGACTGGCTTTTTTCTTCCAGAGATAGATAAAAAGAAGAAACCAGGCGATAAAGAGATAGAAGAATGGTCAACTTCAGAGTAAGCTGGGGCAGGCTTGCCAGTACAGTAGGGGGCTCCCTATCTTCTTAGTGGTTTGTAGCGGAATGCCAGTCACTTTCTCGAAAAGAAAAGAGCACAAATGGATAAGACTCGTTTGCATAAACCCTTCTTTTGAGGTCGGGCCGGTTGGTAAATAATGGAAAGAGCTTCTTTTTAACTAATGCTGCTCTGTGTCCTGGCAGAAGAGCTCTTATTGCTCAGTGGACAGGCTTTTTGCTGGCTCTCCAGTTCCATTCGCTAGACCCAGGCCATCAAAACTCCGTGTGCGAGGTCAGTGCTCTCGCTTTGAGGGATTACTTCTTCACTACTCTTCAGTTAGTTAGCTAGTGTCATTGTCCTTCTGCATCCTCTCTCCGAGAGTCTCTCTCTGCACTAAGGGAGTGGGTCTTACATAGGAAAAAGGAAGAGGGTAATAGAATGGGAGAGGTAAGGGTGAGGTCTGAAGGAAGAAGTGTTGCTTTGGCTTGATTGCTTTCACCAGGTCTAGCTAGGCTGGGAGTCGATTAGCCCGAGTTGTGTTAATATACGTGGCACTTTAATTTGAAGTAGCCATCGGCCAGGTCTGGAAGACTTAAGATATGGAGGGTTCTACTTCACATGGTCGAACAGAAGAGATGAAGACCCTACTATCCTTAGAAAGCTGGACCGTGCTTTAATCAATATGGAGTGGGAATCTTCCTTGGAAGGGTCAGATGTTCAATTCCTCCCTCCCGGAATTTCGGACCACTCTCCCCTCGTGGTTAAACTTGCTGATCTACCAAGAGCGAAGATTCCATTTAAGTTCTTCGATTTCTGGACTCCTCATCCAGATTTCTTACATTTAGTAGCTTCAGTGTGGGAGGAAGCTGTTGTGGGGACTTTCCCGGGGATGGGAGTCCGTCATCTGAGGATTAACCTCTTTAACTCGAAATAGGGTCTCCCGCAAGAACAAGAAGACTCGCCTGAGCCAATTAACTGTTGCCGACCTTGCTTCACTCCACCTCGCTTTCGACCTCAGCTCCTATGCTTGCCGCCGGACCTTGCACGGTTCCAACAACGAAATTTCGAATCCACTAGCAGAAGCAGAAGTTAGTAGGTGATCCAAGACCGGAGACAAGAGAAGCGGAGGCAGTAGTTGCACGAGCAGTTCAAGATGCAGCAGGAGCAGTTAGTTCCAGAACGTTAAGAAAAAGATCCTAATTCTTACCTCCCTGATCGTGCGTGCTTAAGTTAAGATTCTTTTTCTAATAGAGAATAGGGATCCAGAGCCCTAGCCCGCTGCATCCGAAACCAATAAACGATCAGCGGCGTCTACAGGCAGTGGGAGTGGGGGGTTTACGTAAGATCGATATGGGAATTGGGTTGTGAATCAGCCACCTCATCATGAGGATCTGGGGACAATCCAGTGCCAAATCCGTGCAAACTCCTGATGGGCTAAATCCTAAAGGTATTGTGGCCCGGTAAGGGTGGTCTACGATCAGGGGAAAGGAATCGATCTCTCTTTCGTTTAGGAAAGGATAAATTTTGCATTTTCTCTATAGTACGCAGCACTCGTAGCACGTGGTGGGCTCCATTGTTGGATCACTGAGATTCTCTTTTTCCCCGGGGGGAAAATATGCATATCTGTTATGTTACGATGCATTCTTCGCACTGGGAACATATGAATTCTTCATTATTCCCCAAGATCTGAGCAAGTAGCAGAGCCAGTTGATTGAGTGGTTGAAGCAGTCAATTATGCGGATACAGATACATACGCAGATTCATACCCGGGCCCAAATGAAACATCCGAGCCAGTGGAGGCGCAGCACCTCAACGCAGAGTGAGTAGCATGGGGAGCATAGTGAGCGGCCGAGCATCAGTTAAAGCTGTTGACTAAGTCGCATATATAGATCCCGATCGAGCTTATGCTTCTCGTGATCGTGGTCGCCTTTATAGATCGTTATCGACGATTAGGACCTTCGTGATCGAGACCTAGAAGCATACCCCTCAAAAAGGGCAGCTCTTCCAACTTCTGGTACATAGGCATAGACAGATCCATATCCATATCTTATTGAGCGGGATCCTGATCCAGATCTATATCCAGGGAAAAAAATCCAGTCGATGAAGTGGAACCTGACGGTAAGGGCAAAGGTACAACCACCTTAGTTTCGTAGATCCTGCTACAACAGATCCCAATCCGGCTTTCCCCTTTACAACATAGGGCACCCCGCCCAGCGTCCCTACCTGTTCCAACAAGTGATCAAGATTTTGACGTCTTCCTAGAAGTGATGCTTCGATATTTTTCACATGCCTATGGTCCTACCGGGTGTTCCATAGTTAGTCCCATATCCCTAAGGTGCAGGAGAAGCAAAGGCATAACTCTAATACTCCATAAGTATACTCATTTGCGGATAGAGACCCTGTTCCAGATGATCGGAACCCAGCACCTTAAATACTTTACGTTGCTCCAGTCGAAGAGCAGGATCCATACTCATCGATGGTAAAGGCTGCCGGCATGGGCGGAGATAGGAGCATGGGTAGCATCTCGTACAGATAGATACATCTCAGTAGCACCACTTTCTTACCCATAAGCATAGAGGGAGGCGCAAGACCAGTATCCCGTCCGGGTACATACCTATGGCCATGAGCGGGAGAAGCGAAGTCACTAACTAGTCTTCATGAGCTTGTAAGGATCCCATGCGTTGATCAATGTTCAAGGAAAGGAATAAGGAAGGGTAAAAGATGAGGAAGAGCTATTCTTTTTAAGAGCTAACCATGCGTTCACAGTCGACTCAACAAGACGGGTCACTCCCTGCCATAAGCCATGCCCTTACTAAACTGCTACCACTCACGGCACACTTCCTATATTCCTGGGCTTACCCTTATATTATAGGAATCCCGGTCTGGGAAGAAGGAAGTAGAAAGAGAGAAGAGCGGAGTCGCTCACTTGAGTAGAATGAAAACCAAGGCAATCCCGATTAAAGTGCCAATCTAAATTAGAAGGAAGGAATGATAAAAAAAGCAGCCTTTCCCTTTAAGAATATCTAAGATATCACAGCTACTACTACCGAAACATATGATATAGCACCGTCTTCTTCATCTGTACCTGAAACAGATTCGATCACAGCTTCAATCTATTGATTGCATCTTCTATTTACTCTTCAATGTTAAGAGGGTCAAAAGAAGGAACTTTCATTCATGGCCACAGATCCGCCGTAGGAGAGGATAAAAAAAAGGTATTCTCAAATTATCGGATCGATGCAGTTTGGTTATATGATGATCGAAGGGAAAGCCTTGAATGCAAGAGATCCTATCCAGCCAGCCCCTGCTTCTTTAAAGCCTGGTTTGATAGCAAAGAGTCAATCGTCTGCATATCGAGCGTAGCAGATGTTTTTACTCAAGTAACTCAACATTTTCAGATCAAAGTAAGAAGACATTCATGAGTAGGGTGATAGAGAGCTTCCTTGAGGCATTTTTTCAGCTTATCTATTCTATTTTTTATCATCAATGTATTGATTCAAGGCTTGATTCAGTCCCTGATGGTTGATGTTATCTTCGCAACCTAAAAAAAAAAGTAAAGCGAAAGAAGCCCACATACCCACTCTTCTTTATGAATAAGAGTTCTCTTTCTCGATCGAAAGAACCAACATCGAATGGCCAAGCTAAGAAGAATCTAATCATCGCCCGAAAGAAAGTGCCTTAATTAAGCGTTGGCTTTCTTTCCTAGATGGAGAGAATCCGCAAGTAGGACTAAGAGCATTGGGGAGGGGCTGCAGTTAAGAAAGTAATGAAGGGAACAAAAGTAATGGAAGTTAAAAAAAGCATAGATCGCAGAAAAGAGCTCATTTCTTGGGGTTCATTTTTGAACTGCTCTGCTCCCCCCACCTCAACAAGAGGAAAGACTTGTTTGTTGTAAATCGCCGGTTGGGTTTACCAATCCGGAAAGACATGGGAATTATGGGAACAAGCAAGGGCTTGATTGAGCTGCGCGAAAGCCTCCAGCAGGGCTAACGCGCATCCGTTTTCTTGCTTTTGAAGTTAAGTAAAGACTGACTACGAGCTAACTAATCGAATGGAACGGCGCTTTAATGAAAAGAAAAGCGGAGGCCCACCATCTGCTAGCATTGTGGTTTGGAATCGATTCTTTATCAATGGCCCACCCTTTCTTTGAACCTTGTCAATGATCGAACTTAAAGATATAAACTGAGTGCCATTTGATGAGTAACTGAGAACAAGGGAGAAGGATATGGAAAGGATGAAGTAATGAAAGAGGAAGTCATTGCTAGTAGTAACGACTTGTTACGATCCATTGGTTCATATAGAATCCATGTCCTAGGTGTATCAAAAAACATTCTTTTCACTAAACGTATATAATAAAATAGAGTGAAAGGGTCCACTCCGAAACCAAGAGGGTACTAACTAACAGCTGAGTCCTCTCCGAACCGCAGGAGATAGTTTCCTATCATACGGCTCACCAACTTCACTTGCCTCTATGGGAGGCTCGCTCCGGGCAGGTTCGGATCACTTACAATACACGGCTCTACAAAGGAAGGGCTTGGGTTAGGAGCGTTTTCAATATGATTCTTTTACCGTATTTGTTCGATGAAAAATTCGAGACGAAAAAGGAAGTCCCCTTTAGCCTGGACGAAGATAGGGATAAAGAGTAGAAGCAAGCTACCTTAGCTCTGCCAGGCACTGGACAGGGGTTAGCTCTGTAAATGTGTAGAGCCAGGTGTAGTGTGGTGTAGTAGTAGGCACTTCTAGGCCCCTTCCCCGCTACTGGATCACTCCAGTGCTTCGGGTACTACGGACCCTCTGCCATCCACATTGCAGCAAAGCCGTTTCATGAGCGGGGGGGCTAAGCGCAGTTCTTTGAATCAAACGTTGAATGAAATCGCTTCTTTTTTAGATATATAAATTAAAATCGGATAGGATAGACGGATAGATCTATCTTTCTATTCATATAGATTCAAAAAAAAATGTTGAGTAGCGTAGCAAGAGAAGCCCCAAATCCTTTATTTGGACAGGAAAGACTGCACTGCTTTGGGCCCAGGAAGCGAAGGGAATGAGCTCGGCTGCTTCTCTTCCACACTTCTTTTTTCTGTGTCCGTTCCGCATGCGCTTCGCTCTCTTCTTATTCTTCATTGGACGGTTTGGATGGACTTCGCCGTTCTTTCCCAACAAAAATAGAAAAAGGCTTTATCACATCGAGATGTCGATTCGTTTTCCGCCCTCAATGAGATGGGGAATTTGGAACCTCCTATTTTTAGAAACTTTTGGGCCCTTTATCTTTCTGAATTGAGGCCCGGCCCGGCTCGCGTCGTTCCAACAACCGGCGGGGAGCACCTCAGTATACGATCGTGCGCAGTAACTGGGAGTCCTATTACACCTAAGGCCAACTAAAATTAACCAAACCTGGGTTCATCTCGTGTAGTGATTGTGGACTCGTACAAGGATATTGAGTAGACAGACGGTTGATGTATCAGACTCGACCCTATCTTTCGTAGCATGCATTCCCATCCGTGTCGCAACTGATTCGGTAAGCTACGTGTCCGGTGCACGGAGAACTGCCTTCGGTCCCCAAACTGACTTACTCGTGGCAACCTTCCGGCCGCCCAACAACCTATAACGCTAGTCACTACTCCCACTGGGGCTAGGAAGTAAGCCCCACAACCCAAAGCGGCGAAGAACAAATAGAATTTACTACAAAAGCCGGCTAACGGGGGTATTCCTGCGTATGAGAACATAGTAATAGAGAAGGTAATAGCCGAAATAGGATTCGTTTTGGCTAGAGCGCCCAAATCCGCTATATATTTTACACGGGTTTGCCGTAATGCTGAAACTATAGCGAATGCATCTATCGTCATTGATGCATAAATAAAGAGACCAATTAGTAGTGATTGAATTCCTTCTATGGTTCCACATGAGAAACCAGTACGAATATAACCTACATGTCCAATTGAACTATGAGCTAGAAGTCTTTTGACTTTTGTTTGGGCCATGGCAGCCAGTGCTCCTAAGATCATAGAAGCAATGCTGCAGAAAAAGAAAATTTGTTGCAATGTAGCTCCATAGGAACCATAAATAAAAACACGTAAAATATTAGCAGAAATAGAGATTTTAGGCGCAATAGAAAAGAATGCTGTAACCGGGGTGGGTGAACCCTCATAGATATCAGGTGCCCACATATATAGAGTCAAAAAAGATATTGAGTCCGAAGGGGAGGGGGGTCTTCTTCGGGGCTCGAGAGATGGAATAGATAGGGCCAAAAAAGTTTTTAATTCGCCGCTAGGTAATTCACACGAAAGGGAACGAAGAATTCTCAACGAAAAAAGTGCTCTCTGAACCGAACGTGAAAGTTGTTTTCCATCAGACGGCTGTTCCCGTAACTCCACTCTCGACTTGGATTATATATCCAAAAAGGTCCGCTCTCGGCCATTCCACACGCTGCCTAGCAGAGGCGTGGTTATCTGAAGTGGATTCTATCTTTTGTAGTAGATGCCGAACCTGCTGCTCTATTGACTAAGAAGGGAGCGGACGCAGCAGCTACATGGACCCCTTCCTTTCTGTTGTTGCCAGCGCTTTCCCGGGCCGAGCCAGAATTCGTTATTTTAAAAAAATAGAAAGAAAAAGAGCAGATAGATCCTATCCCCTATATCGAACACTCATTCCTATCTATTGATAGGAAGAAAGATCTTCGTCAAATACCGGACTTTGTCTTTTTTTTTAGGAATTCTTGATATCCAAGGCAGCTTACCACAAGCACCCCACCCCATACGACTCGTTGGGGGGGGCTGTTCGCCCTTTGAATAAAACAAAGTTAAGTAGTAAGGTAGCGTAAGCTACTTTCATTCTAAAGGAAACCGAAGAACCAACCTTTAGTCAATAGGAGCCCTACTTTCGCACCTCTTTTCTTTGCGACCTCATCACTTCAATTCAAGCGCAAACCTATTTCTTAGTCATCGGGCGGAGCGCACCTTTTGTACTTCAGTCGTGTGAGTTCTTTGATAGTGACTTCTTTCCTTTGGTAAGGCGACGAAAGGCTACTTCAATCTAGGAAACAGCCGGAACCCCGAGAGGGTCGCCTTTGAAAGCGTTCGCCGGTAACCGTCACTCCTTCCTTTTTATTATGACGTGACGCTGACTGAATCCAATCCATAACCCCCGGAAACGAAACAAAGTTCGTTCCCTTTCGTCAAGTAGGTAAAGTAGGCATACGAACCACTTCTTCTTTGCCTTAGACTCTTTTGGAACAAAGCAAAGAAGAAGGCAGAATGGAGAAAGGGACAAGGGCGGTCTTGCTTGGCGCGAAGGCTGCTGGTTCGGGGGTAGGGTACAGTACTAAAGGTCCTCGGACTTCCAGGCGGTTTTTCTTTTAGGCAGCTGGTTACCGTTGGATCTCGCCAATACAGCCTCCTATAGTTTTCGATACCGAGATATCTATTTTTTTCATTGTTCCCAGGGATTTTTTGGGTAATCTGCTCCCATACTGCAAACAGTCAAATCTGAACCTTGTCGCTCTTCTTTCTTTCCTCGCGGGCAGGAAGCACACCAGCAGCGTGCATTGCGTGATTCTACTGTGTTTTTTGCACTTGACTGGGTGGGCAGTTGACCGGAAGAGAACTTCGATTCGCCCGGCCAGCAGGCGGGCGGCGTGCTTATCTTGTGTGACAACACTACAGAGCGAGTGGCTCTTCTAGGCGGGCAGCTGTGTGACAACACTAGAGAGAAAGCGGCGCTTTCGTTTAACATGCTATGGTCTCAACGCCCTTACGAGGTAGTGATGAGTTTCACGCGCTCTAAGCCCGGCCCGGCCCGCGCGCGGTTAGGAAGATTGGCCGCAATCTGAGCGGTACCACGCACCCTACCCTACCACTTATAGGCGGCCGTCCGTCCTACAGCCGCCCGAAAAGGAACTGCAGTGATCTTGAATAGGGATCCTACAGCGATAAAAAGAATCCCCATAAAAATACCACTAGATTGAACACCAGTGATTTCGTATCCGGTCAAAATCTTGGCTAATTGATCGAAATGGGTAGCTCCAGTAGACCCATAGATCATGGAACAAATAGGGTGGGTAGGCCCAACCACCACACTACACGTATAGACGCGAACCCCCCTCGTTACCGTACGTGCGACTCTCACCGCATACGGCTCGCACAAAGACTCCTAAATCCATCCCGAGCCTTTTCTTCCACCTTTCCTCTCCAATCCTCGATCAAACTTGCCTTCTCCAGGCGCTATGAAATGGGGGTCTTTCCTTCGCCTATCGTATGTATCGGCTTGGCTTCGTCCCGAACCAAGGCAAGTTGTACTTGCGAACGCGTGCGTGTAGGAAGGCCGACCACTACATAAGCTAAAAGACTACGATTACAGGCCAAACCGGAAGCGACTCGCTTCTATTCTCGTTGGGATTGGATATAGATGGATAATCTATAGATCGTAGTAGTTCGCTAACCAAGGAAAGGGGCATTGCAGTGTACTTCTTTTTCTGTTGGCTTGTTCTGTTTCGCCGCAAGGCGGACTGGCTAAATGTTGTCTATATTTGAAGTCTTCTTCTGTATGTCTTATTTTATGATATAGTACGGAGGCACTTTCGATCGCTATTTTGCGGTCCCCTTTCCTGTGTCATTCACCCGATGCGGCTTACCACGCTGCATTCCTTCTTTTCATAGAAAAATGGATAATAGAAGGGACGCGAGGGCAACCCCAGTACTTAACCACGTTCTTCATGAGAAAGGCTTTGCGCAAGAAAGAATATATCGCCTAGTCTAACTCTTAAGTCGGAACTAGAGGCAATGAATATTGGTAATGGACTTTATTTTTCACCTGGAATTGCAACCACCAAGTGGAAAGTCGGGGTTGGGACGCTCTTCCCTTTAACAAATGTGTGATTCAATTGAGGGAAGGCCAGCCGATTTTATAACAGACAGGAGGGCATTGCTTCCCTGGAATGGAAGACTGAAGCGCTAATGCACTCACTTATACCAAAGAAAGATTCATTGACCGGATTGCTTTCATCCTAAGAAGCAGAGCCAGGAATAGCCGTTAGTGGACACCCACTACTTTTCACCGGTTAGAGAGGCCCTCTTTAATACATTAATAAAAGATGTTCACAGGGGCTAGAAAGACTCGGTCATAGGAACTTAGACTACCTACGCGCTGGTAAACGAAAACTATCTCGACCGGATCAGAGTATACAACAATGTCGAATCAGGCCGCCCCTTGCCTTGAAAGAATTCACGCGCGGCCACCAGCTTTCCATAAATAAGGGGATCTTTGCTGCTTACTGCTCACGAAAACATCCGACCTATACTATAAGTAAAGTCGTCCGCCTATCTTTATGATCTCCTTTCCTTCTATTCAGAATTTGGCTTTGACCAATTCAAGGTGAAAATGAGGTTGATGGTGTTGGCTAAAAAAAGGGGGAGAGAAGAGAGCCTTGGGGTACGCTCACTTCTGCATTTTTCTTTTTTCGAAAGAAGAGTTTTCTGGCAAATGGCAGTTCTTGTTGATTCTCTATTTATACTGTGGATAGTCTCTTTTTTAGAGCGAGCGCGAATTGGATGATTCAACTTTCTTCCTTCTCAGGTATATTATAGTATCACTCTTTCAGTGTTTAAACAATGCTTCAGCTGAGGAATCATGCTATTTACATGATTCAACTGACTCTTCTCAGGAAGCTCCTAATCTCACTGGCAGTTGAATCATGTCATTTAGGTGATTGATTCCACTTACATCAGTGTATGTAATACGAATACTAACATCACAGGAAGGAAGTTTGACTATTTTGTAGGGCTGCTCTCTTCTGCGTCGACTGCTATGTGATAAAGGCTGCGGAATAAGAGCGGTAAGGCTTTCTGGATTCAACCCATCTTTTCTGGGCCTTGAATATTAAGCCCAATCTGTGGTTTTGTCATACAATAAGATCCAATTTGTTTGGACTCGTTAGGTTTGGCCCATATAGATTCAGCTTAGGGCTTTGGAATAGAACGAATAAGTGTGCATGGGAAAGTCCTTTCTTTGGGCAGTAAAGGCATTGAGCCAGTCCATCTAATGAATTGAATTCCCATTCAAGTCCTTTCTTTCCGAGTGCAATCGGCAAAAGCTAGTTTACCTTACTTAGAAAAAAGAATTCTTTCGTTCTTCTGTCAAAAGTAGGGAACAGCAAGTGTCTGATCCTTTCTATCAAGCGATAGAGGCAGAGGCTTGACTTCAATCGCCTAAGCAAGGACTAGGCTGTCGAGTGAGGATTGGCCGAGGGGAGTTCATGATGTACCTGGGTACAAATCAGCCAATAAAAAAAAGACAACTCGAAGCCAGTGAAAGAGGAGTAGGCAGGGTAAATAGTGCCTATAGGGTACGTAAACGAGGACGGATCACATGCTTTTGTACTGGTCAGCTTTGAGCTGTCGAGTAACCAGTGCTCTATCTCTTAAGAAAGAGGCTTTTGAAACCTGCCCTATTAGACGAGAAAAGGGGAGTACTCTCTGATGTGCGTTCTATTATTGCCTCCTATTCCGGAGGGAGTGGCCGCAATTAAGCCGCGTGGCGATACCCTAAAACCCCTCAATTTGATTCGCTTTTTGTTTTGGGAAGGGCCTTTCGTACTCCAACCCGTACGAAGAAAATTATTCAGCACACTTAAATCGAGTGGATCTGGTTCCATATTCATTAAAAGCCGGGGTTGAAACATGTTTTGAAACTAAGACAAGAATTATATTATGGCTAATAATAAGAAAGAGTTAAGCGACTCCAAGGCCTATAAATAGAAGCTTATTTCAGTCTATATTTTCACACACAACACAAAGCAAAGAGAGAGGTAGAAGTCAGAAAGAAAGACTTTCAGTCAAACTTAATGGATATCATTGCCGAAAGACTGGCAACAATTCAGAACGAAGTCCGTCTGGCAGAAAACCAGAAGCTCCAATGTGAGCGAATGCTTGGTCTGTTCTGGGAGCACCTGCCTCCTATTGATCCGGAGGTGTTGGCAAGAAGGATGCAATTTTTACGGGACCGCATTCGAGCTCTGGAAGACAGGAAACGGGCCCTCCTCAACGAAGAACAAAACCTGATTGTGCAGGCCGCCATTCTCGCCCGCAATGACCAGGGAGACTAGAATAGAAGAGTCCGTCGACTCTTTCTATCAGATTTAAATAAGTGTCTGTAGACGCAAAGTAGTGTGTTTTAATGTATGGTCTTCTTTGTCTTTGTTTGGTGGAGATCTACTCCGATGCTTACTGGAGATAGACTCCTATCTATGCTCATTTTCTTTGTTTGGTTTTCTTTGTTGTGTTTGCATGAAAACCTAGTCTAAAGTGTTCAATGCTTATGTTAATATAAATCTTTTTTCGTAAAAATGTGCTGAAACTTAATATGAAAGTTGAAATAAGGTGTAAGCTAAGTGTACTACTGGAGATGTGCTTATGTTGCCTTTCCAGCTCTCAAGGAAGATTGGAAGTAGGTACCTATTACACAATCTCCGATTTCTCTCTTTCTCTATGTGAGTGATTAAACTCCCTAACATCTGGCACTTGACTTCCATAACATCAGCTCGCGCTTCGCTCGCACGGTCGCTTCGCTGAAGTCGCTTCGTTCTCAGCTCCCATATGCTCCAAGGCAGCTCTTCCAGGTAAGGTCCATTACCTAAAGCCTGGGGATACTCTCTATGTCGAGCGCACTTCTACTTCTGGCATACGCCCTCGTGTTAAAAAAGGCTGCCTAAGCAGCTGGATTGAAAGCTACCTGCGATTTAATTCCCTTAAGCCTGCTCCTTCTTCACGGGCTCCTTCACGCGTTCCATCAGAAAAGAAAGTCTATCCGGATCCCTATCTTCGGGGGGACCCATTCTTGCTTGGATCAATTCTTTCTGATGTTGGAATCGACGAGATTATGCTTGAATAACAGATCCTATGAAATGAGCCTGGAAATGCCCGCTTTTCTTTAATTGCCCGAACGGATGTATGTAATAGTAATAGCTCAACTCAAAAAGCAGGTTCACCAGCTACCGCTTCTGATGCTTCTGCTCACGAGTCAACTTCTGCCTTTGCCGCATCAGGAAGACTTCCGGGCGAAGAGCGAGCAGGATCTTCTATATAATCTAAGTAAAGTAGTCGTTGACTTAGTGTGCAAGCTGGCGTTTTCCCTTAATTAAGAGCGTAGTCTGGACTAACCCGGCGCACCGGGAACTCACCTGTCCGATTCCATTTTAGATCTATATCCCATCTACCTACCAAAGCCAATAGGCGGGGCGACGCAGGATAATCCAATCCCCCTCTGGGTCGAAGGTGGCCCTTGTTTGGATGATGTCCGCCTTGACCTCCATGAGATCCTGGGGGTGAAACCACTTCTTTGCTTTTCTTCCGCTGCGCGTTCATCTGACTCTGCTCGATCGGAACTACTTCTCTATATCTATTATAGATTATATATATCTATATATATATATAATCTATATCTCCGAGCGGAAAATAAGGAAAACGCTTTCGCTCTTTACTTTAGCTACTGGTCCAGACGCGGATGCGGGAGTATTGGCTTGCTCGACTACGAATTCTAATAGCTCCTTTAAACCCGAAACCCCTGCCCCTGATGATGCTAAAGAAACAGCTAGCTTTAATGCCTCTTAGCCTTAGCTACTGGTCCTAGTGCTCTTTCCACTGGATCTGCGACTGGTGGATTGTCCTGCTGCTTGCTTATCGGTCTTTATCTTACGCTATGGGTGCTGCTCACTTCGCCATTTGTGGTGCTGGTTCATCTCGATCAACTGAATCGACTGCTTCTTCTTAAGGTTAAGGATCTACTGATGGTTTGACTAGTTGGCTTGACTAGTACCCCACTCGGTAGAAACCCCAAGAGGAGACTCTATTCTCGGTATTCAGCCAATCACTTAGACTGGCTTGAGCTAAGTGGTATGGTAAGGCCTTTGAGGCAGTGCCATATGTTGAATATTCTATTGATTCAATCCAGTTTAGGCAAGTCCCCACAGTTGATTCGTGCTAACTCCTGGCAGCGGTTATGTAGGATCTCTGAGACCAAGCCATTCACTTTGTTTCAACCACTTACTCTTTAACCTCTTCTTTAAGCTGATAGTAGGAACCGATGGTATCGCAGACACTGCATCCTTATCTGCTCGCATTCGCTTTATTTCGATCCTAGAAGACCCGTTTGAGCCTGCTTTTGTATATTGACATATCTTCTCGGGCAGAGGCAAAGACAGACTTAGACTCATTCTGATCTCTCGTACTCTCGCGTAATATATGAGGCAAGTTATCTAGTCTAGCAGCTATCCGTGCTCTTTCTCGGGCAGTGGCGCGGTAAATTGATCCTATAAATGAAATGGACCTATTTAGACCCCTGGGTAAAATGAATTCATCATATCATTAGACTTCTGCTTAGTCTTATCAAAAATGGTAATATCGTTAAGACACCCGCTCCGGGACGGCGAACCAGGTTCAATTGATAGGGCAATCTCCCTTTGATATCTCATAAATTCGTATTGCATTGCAGGAGAGAAATGAACTTGCTAGTCCACTCGTCCATTCCATTATTATAATAAAGCAACTCCGCTCGTTCCCTTTCTTTTGAACATATCAACCAAATGGTGGAATTTAAAAGAAAACTTACCTAAAGTGGTTGGCGAACTAAGCCTATTGGTTTTATGCGGATAAAGGCTCTGAAAGACCTTTCAATTGTATGATTCAATTGTATGATTTAAGCACTGGTAAGAAACGACCCAAAGTCTACTATAGAGGACCTATATGTCCTAATTCCAAGGTAAATTCCGACCGAGGTTGACGACTAAGTTGGTTGACGACTAAGTTTTCGAAAGGTCGTAGGGAAAGTAGCGATATTGAACAATCTTGATTTAGAATATGATTCTATTGCCCGATATTATGAAAGAGAATGACTCTTTGAGTAATTGGTTTCGTCGGTTTCAAATGAACTTGCCCTAGGATCGGCACGAAGCACTTCTTTAAAGTAAAGAATGTGGTTTATAGGAGCTGGCTTCCTTTCCTTTGGGATCAAATGCACCCGGTTAATCTTCCCCTATTATATTATGTCTTTTGGATCAGTAAAATCCTATCTTTCAATTCCGAGATTGATATCGATCTCGTTAGCTCCTAAAAGAGACTCTCGCTTCGGAACTACACCCGCTCCCTCGAACACATGTCCAAAGTAAACACTCTCACCAGCTCAAGCTTCTAATTCTAATGCTCGGGAACAAACTCAGGATAGCCCGGCGTCGCACTTTAGTGCCTTGCTTGGGTTGGGTCAGTACCCCTTTATTGACCGATATTGACCAATATTGACATACGAGATCGGTAAAATAGGTAGAATCGTATGATTTAATATTATAAATTAATTGGAATCGTAAATAGAATGACTCCAGTAAGAATTTCAATCATATGCAATCAATTTGAGATTACCCTTTCAATTAATCGCTTTCTTTCTCCTATGGGTCTGCTGAGTTCCCTTCAATCAAAGGGGGATTGCCCTAAAAATCATATGTTGGGCTCCTTCTTTCCTTATATCCGAATGTGGGATTTCCCTAACAATAGAAAGAATAGGTTGGGTGGGGTTTCTTTTCAATCCAAGGTAACAAGCGAGATCGAGTTAGCTCCAATTCTCAATATCGCACTCGCCCTTTATTGATTGTAAGGTTCGATCCTAGCGCGTGTGTTACGATTCTAAATCTCTTGTTCGATCTCGTAATTGGATTTATGCGCGAGTAGATCTTACAGGAAGCTAGCACCCTCTCAATCAAAGTCAGGGTTGGGCTGCTTCTTTCCGAATGCATGCATATCAGGATTTCACCCGCCTTTGGTCTTTCCCTAGCCAAAGCAAGTTAATCTCTCTCCTTTCATATGATGGAACGAGAGTATAGAGTGTGTTGACGATATCATAATCAAGAATTTTTTTATAGAAAAGAAATGTTCGAAATCGCTTCTGTATGGTTTCATTCTAAGAAAGAAAAAAAAAAGAGTTCGACGAGCCGGGCTTTTCGTCTACCTAATTGATTGTATAGTATTTGCTAGATTTTGTTCGCGTGTCAAAAGGATGGGTGTTTGCCTCTGCGCGACTGACTACGCTAGCAAGTGAACTAGGGCATGGGCATGGGCGGATGACTACGCTTGCTGCTTGGGCGCATGGGCTTCGTTTTTTATATTTATAGCTAGTGAACAAACTTCGTTATTGAATATTATATGCTCTACTCTCGCCCTATTCTTAAACTTAAAAAGGATTACACTCGTTCGCACTTAATGATCAGAATGCTCTTCAGTAAGGGCGCTTGTGTGATTGGCTTCCTGAGTGAGCGGGTGGATAGCTATATTGGTTGGTTGGATGGGTAGTGTATTACAAGCTCTGTCATATGGCTAAGCTAAGGCAAGCATGGGCCTGTTTGGATGACTGATTGGGTGGAGCACGGATAGATAGATAGATTGGATTAATGATAGGAATGGTCGAGGACTTCTTTTCAGAATGTGCACGGGCAGTACCAAAAGGACGGCTAAGCTAGTGAGCTAATCTCCTTTCATGATATTTAATATTTGTACTTATCGCACAGAATGTTTATCAGTATGGCTTCGGTTCGGGGTTCGGGTGGACAGGCTAGTCTTAAAATCCTACCCTTACGGAAGATTTTATGATTGTACTTAAACCTCAGAATGCCTCTAAGTATGCCTTTGGGCTGGGGCAAGGGCATTGGGTTGGTCGATCGCTTGTCGTGATTGGCTTCCCGAATGGGTGGATTTCGAGATTGGATGGCTAGATGACCTCTTCGCTTGGTTGGATTCACGGGGATTGGCGTCATTGATGATAGGAATGGTCGAGTGCTTTAATCACAGAATGCCATCTAAGTATAGGACCGGCTTCGCCCTTCCCTTATCTGACTAAGCTTGTGAATCTCTCTCCTTTAATGAGATTATAGGCAGAGTGCTTGAAGCAGAGAATCTTTATCAGTCTGCCTTCCCCTTCGGGTTGACGTGAACTAAGATCCTAAGATCATGAGGATTTGAGGAGAGTACTTTAAGCACAGAATGTGTTGAAGTAAGGACGCATGTGTGACTGGCTGGATAGATTGGTCGAGATGGCTAAGCAGGAACTCTACCCTCAAACATTTAGAACCTGTCTTTTAGGCGCGATTTCATGTAGTTTTATGTATTTAAAACCCCCTTTCAGGGCATGAGCCTAATGACTTCGTCCCATTTCCCCACCTCGAAACCATACCGGAAGGGAGGACACTGTGCGGGTGTGCTTTTGCTAGACAAAAAGGCGGCTGCATACGATTACGGTTATGACTAGGAAAGCCTCGGAGAAGTCCTAACTGGCTTCAAGTGGCACTTTGCGTATTCTGCGGAAAGGTAGGTTGAGTTCGTGAACTAGTTGAAAAACAAGGACAAGGTATCGCCGAAACAGAGATAAACTTGA